ATTTAGTAGAATCTTTTTTTATAAATAAGATTCATTATCTACTTCTTAATGATTCCGTAGAAAAAGGAATTGATTCAGAAAGTCAAGAAAAATATTTGCAATTTGTATTTGATGTAATTACAACATATACAAAAGACAAAAAAAAAATGAAAAAGAAATATATTGGTATTAGACTAGAAGAAATCAGTAAAAAGGTTTCTCGATGGTCATACAAATTAACCGAGAATTTGGGAGAAGAGGAAGAAGAAAATGAAGAAGAATTAGATGAAGAATATTATCAGATTCATTCAAGAAGATTCAAACGTGTGATAATTTATAATGATAACGATAATGATCAGAATACCAATTCTATTTCTAGTATTTATAATAGTTCTAGTATTAGTAACAATGATAAAAATGATGATCAAATGGAAGAGGGAGAAGTTACTTTGATACGTTACTCACAACAATCGGATTTTCGTCGCAATCTAATCAAAGGATCCATGCGCGCTAAAAGACGTAAAACAGTTATTTGGGACCTATTTCAAGTAAATGTACATTCCCCGCTTTTTTTGGATCTTTCGTATCTAGACAAAACTTCTTTTTTTTCCTCTTTTGATATAAACGATATAAAGAATCTAATTTTTAGGAATTGGATGGGCAGAAAACAAGAATCAGAATTCACAATTTCCTATTTTGAAAATGAAGATACAAAAGAAGAAAAGGATAAAGAGGAAAAAACCTATAAAAATGAACAGATAGAAATATCAGAAGCTTGGGATACCTTTATATTTACTCAAGTAATAAGAGGTTTGATGTTAGTAACCCAATCTTTTCTTAGAAAATACATTATATTGCCTTCATTAATAATAGCCAAAAATATTTTCCGTATGTTATTATTCCAAATTCCCGAGTGGGACGAGGATTTTAAGGAATGGAATAGAGAAATGCATATTAAATGTACCTATAATGGTGTTCAATTATCAGAAACAGAATTTCCCCAAGATTGGTTAATAAATGGTATTCAGATAAAGATTCTATATCCTTTCTGTCTAAAACCTTGGAGAAAATCTAAGGCACGATCTCATCATATAAATATAATGAAAAAAAAAGAGAAAAAAACAAATTTTTGTTTTTTAACAGTCTGGGGAATGGAAGCGGAACTTCCCTTTGGTTTTCCCCGGAAACGACCTTTTTTTTTTGAACCTATTTATAAAGAACTCCAAAAAATAAAAAAAAAAGCAAAAAAAAGATTTTTACAAGTTCTAAAATTTTTCAATAAAAAAATAAAATCCTTTTTAAAAGTTATAAAAGAAAAAACAAAAGGAGTCATAAAAAGAGTTCGAGTTATCAACCTAATAATGAAAAAACTGGAGAAAGTAAATCCAAATTTCTTATTTGAATTGAGGATAAAAAAAGTATATGAACCGAATGAAAAAAAAAAAGATTTCAAAAGAAATAATAAGATTCTTCGAGAATCGTTCGTTATAAATCGAACAATGGATTGGTTAAATTATTCACTAATAGAAAGAAGAATTAAAGATCTTTCTGATAAAACAATCAAAATCAAGAATCAAATTGAACGAACCGCAAAAGACAAGAAAAAAAAAGAAATAGTTATAATTTATGATAATAAAAGATCGGGATCACAGAAACATTTTTGGAAAACATTAAAAAAGAAGAATATCCGATTAATGCGTAAATCACACTACTTTATTCAATCATTCATTGAAAAAATATACATAGATATTTTGCTATGTACCATTACCATTTCTAAGATAAATACACAACTTTTCTTTGAATCAACAAAAAAGATCTTTAATAAACCCATTTACAACAATGAAATAAATAAAGAACAAGAAGGAATTGATGAAACAAATCAAAATACAATGAATTTTATTTTGACTATAAAAAAATTGTTTTCAAATACTGATAATACTAAGAATAGCAATCAAAATTCCAATACTTATTGGAACTTATCTTCCCTGTCCCAAGCATATGTTTTTTACAAAATATCACAAAATCAATTACTTAATAAGTCTCAATTGAGACCTGTACTTCAATATCAAGGGAGCTATCCTTTTTTTAAGGATAATTTAAAAAACTATTTTATGATCCACGGAATATTTAATTCTAAATCAAGACATAAAAAAATTCATACATATGTAATGAACGAATGGAAAAATTGGTTAAAAGTTTCTTATCAATACGATTTATCTCAAAAAAAAAGGTCTCGATTAGTACCTAAAGAATACCGAAATAGAATAAATAAACATTGTATGATTAAAAACAAGGAATCAAACCAATTGGATTTATATGATAAAAGATCATATCAATTCATTTATTCCATGAAAAAAAATGACTATGCAGTAAATTCATTTATGAGTCAAAAAAACAAATGGAAAAAACATTACAGATATGATCTTTTATCTTATAATTACATAAGCCTCCCTAATTTATACACTTCTGAATCAACATTAGAAAGAAACGGGGACCAAGAAATTCCATATCATTTCAATACATTGAAACCTGAATTATTTTATGTATTAGTAAGTATACCGAGTAATGATTATCTAGAAAAAGGATATCTTATTGATAGAAATAGAAATAGTTTGGATAGAAAATATTTTGATTGTAGAATTCTTCATCTTTGTTTTATAAAGAATATTGAGATCTGGGCCAATGCACATATTGGCATCAAGATTCATAAAAATACTAAGACTGAAATTAATAATTTCAAAAAAATGAAAAAAAAAGATCTTTTTTTTTCATTCCCATACAATCAAAAAAGGTTCTATCATACGGCATCAAATCATGATACTATATCCAATCTAGAAACTTGGTTCTTCCCAGAATTTGTGCTACTTTTTGATGTATATAAGATTCAACCTTGGATCATCCCAATCAAATCACTCCTGTTTCATTTTTCTATAAATGAAACAAGTAAAAACATTAACGTAAATCCAAAGAAATCATATAAAAAAAAAAAAGATCTTGAATTAGGAAATTCCAAGGTTGAAGAAGATTACGCAAGATTCAAACTAAAAAAGGATATAAAACAATATAAGAGCAAGAATGAAACGGAACTGGATTTTTTTTTGAAAAAATATTTCCTTTTTCAACTAAGATGGGCTGATCCCTTGAATAATAAAATAATGAAAAATATCAGGGTATATTGTCTCCTACTTAGACTGATAAATCCAAAGGATATTGCTATATCTTCGATTCAAAGAGGTGAAATAAATCTAGATGAAATGCTGATTCAAAAGGACCTAGTTCTTGCAGAATTGATAAGAAAGGGAATATTTATTATTGAACCAATTTGTCTATCTATACGAAGGAACGGAAAATCTATTATATATCAAACTATGGATATTTCATTGGTTGATAATAAGAAACACCAAACAAATCCAAAATACACAAAAAAAAGATATATTGATAAAAAGGAGGTTGAAAAATCCATTGCACGACACAGCAACATATTTTTGAGTGGAGACAAAAATCATTATGATTTACTTATTCCTGAAAATATTCTATCTCCCAGACGTCGTAGAGAATTTCGAATTCGAATTTGTTTCAATTTGCCAAATTTTAATGTTGTGGATAGAAATCCAAGATTTTGCAACGAAAACAAAATAAGAAAATGTGGGAAATTTTTCAATGAGAACAAACATATTAATACAGATAGAAAAAATCTCATTAAATTCAAATTGTTTCTTTGGCCCAATTATCGATTAGAAGATGTAGCTTGTATGAATCGCTATTGGTTTGATACCAATAATGGCAGTCGTTTTAGTATGTCAAGAATACATATGTATTCACAATTCAGAATGAATTCAATCCCAATGAAAAATGAAAAAAATTTATAGTGGATTAATGTATTAGGTAGATAAAAGCCGAAACATATACACTGTGTAATATTCTAATACATAATGCTAATTTCATAGTGTATCAATTTTCACTAGGAAGAGCGGAATCCTTTTAAGTAAAAATAAATTGTTCTAGTTCCTGAATACATATATGTTTTGTATATTTGGATCAAATATACAAAACATAAACCACATAAATAAAAAAAAAAAGTAGTATATGAATAAAATACAATTTTGATGTATACTAGATAAAAATAACTGGCCTAAGAAATATTATTATTTTTCCCGATCGGTAAAATTCAAAGAAAAGAAAAATAGAAACTTTAATTTATGGTCAAAAAATCATTGATCTCAGTTATTACACAAGAAGAAAAAGAAGAAAATAGTGGGTCTGTTGAATTTCAAGTATCCCATTTCACCAATAAGATACGGAGACTTACTTCACATTTACAATTGCACAAAAGAGATTTTTTATCGCAAAGGGGTCTACGAATAATTCTGGGAAAACGTCAACGATTATTGACTTATTTGTCAAAGAAAAATAAAGATGACGTTATAAGAAATTAATAGATCAGTTAGATATTCGGGAACCAAAAACTCGTTAATTAAATTTGAATTTCTTCTTTGAGTTTCTTATTATTATCCTTGTTCCTTTTGATTTTTTAATTCTTTTTTTCTTAGTTCAGTTATTATTATTTTCTTTTCTTTATTTTAAGTAATTGATGAAATAATTAATTAAGGAAAAAAAAAGATGACTGTACCGGCTACAAAAAAAAATTTGAGAATAGTCAATATGGGGCCTCACCACCCATCAATGCATGGTGTTCTTCGGCTGATCGTTACTCTGGATGGTGAAGATGTTATTGACTGTGAACCTATATTGGGCTATTTACACAGAGGGATGGAAAAAAGAGCGGAGAACCGAACAATTATACAATATTTGCCTTATGTAACACGTTGGGATTATTTAGCTACTATGTTCACAGAAGCAATAACAGTAAATGCACCAGAACGCTTGGAAAGTGTTCAAGTGCCTAAAAGGGCAAGTTCTATCAGAGTTCTTATGCTGGAGCTGAGCCGTATAGTTGTTATGGCTTGGCCCTTTTATGGCCGATATTGGGACTCCCTTTTTCTAGATTTTCAGAGAAAGGGAATTCATATATGATCTATTCGAAGCCGCCACAGGTATGCGGATGATGCATAATTCTTTCCGCATCGGAGGAGTAGCTGCGGATTGACCTTATGGCTGGATAGAGAAATTGATTTCTGTGATTCTTTTTTCACAGAAGTTGTTGAGTATCAAAAACTCATTACGCGAAATCCCATTTTTTTTGAACGAGTTGAAGGAGTGGGCATTCTTGGTGGGGAGGAGACAAGAAATTGGGGTTTCTCAGGACCAATGTTACGAGCTTCTGGAATCCAATGGGATCTTCGTAAAGTTGATCGCTATGAGTGTGACAAGAAATTTGATTGGGAAGTCAAATGGCAAAAAGAAGGCGATACATTAGCTCATTATTTAGTCAGAATCGGTGAAATGCAAGAATCCATAAAAATCATTCAACAGGCTCTAGAAGGAATTCCTGGAGGACCTTATGAGAATTTAGAAAACCGGCGTTTTCATAGGACAAATAATTTCCGAATGGAATAATTTTGACTATAGATTTCTTACTAAAAAACTTTCACCCAATTTTGAATTGTTAAAACAAGAACTTTATGTAAGGGTAGAAGCCCCAAAAGGAGAATTAGGAATTTATTTCATAGGAGATAGTAGTGTTTTCCCCTGGAGATGGAAAATTCGTCCACCCGGTTTCATCAATTTGCAAATTCTTCCCCAGCTAGTTCAAAGAATGAAATTGGTTGATATCATGACGATACTAGGTAGTATAGATATCATTATGGGAGAAGTTGATCGTTGAAATGAGAATTGATACGACAGAAGTACAAACTATGAATTCTTTTTCTAGATTAGAATCCTTAAAAGAAGTCTATGGACTCATATGGATTTTTGTCCCCATTTTCACCCTTGTCTTAGGAATCACAATGGGGGTCTTAGTCATTGTGTGGTTAGAAAGAAAAATATCTGCAGCAATACAACAACGTATTGGACCTGAATATGCTGGCCCATTAGGCTTCTTGATTCTTCAAGCTGGGACCAAACTACTTTTGAAGGAGAATCTTCTCCCATCTAGAGGTAATATTCGTTTCTTTAGGGTCGGACCTTCTATAGGGTTTCTATCAATTCTACTCAGTTCTTTAGTAATTCCTTTTGGATATCACCTTGTTTTAGCTGATCTCAGTATAGGTGTTTTTTTATGGATTGCCTTTTCAAGTATTGTCCCCATTGGTCTTCTTATGTGGATCAAATAAGAAGTCTTCCTTTTCAGGCGGTCTACGAGCTGCAGCTCAATCGATTAGTTATGAAATACCATTCACTCTATGTGTGTTAGCAATATCTGATTCGTTGGAACATGAACTTTTCTTTTCTAGAAAAGAGAAAATCAATGAATTTCAATACAAGAAAATAGAAATCTAATGAAATATGTAAATATGAATAGGAAAGAAAAAAAAAGATTTTTTTTTCATTTCTTTCTTTCATTTAGAAACTTTAGACTTTCTAAAGTAAGTGAAGATAAAGAAATTGAATGTCTTGAAGAAAGATCTTCATCTTTTTTATGAAACATTTCAGTTCGATGAGTGAAACCAGATAGTTAGATGAGTGAAACAAAACTGCTCCTCAATTTGCAGTAAAACAAGAAAAATATCATTCCCTAGGTACAAGAAGAAAATGGAAGTAAACATAAGTTGTTTACCCCAAATTCTTTTCTTAGTCGTCATATCTTGAAGCGGATGCAAAAGATCAACTGTATTTCTTACTAGACTGGGGATCAATCAAAAAGAAGTGGGCAGTTAGGAACACCAAAGTACGCAAAGGATGAGTAATGGAAATAATGTAAGGTATCAAAAAAAGGGATTTTTGCATAAAACGAATCATAATAGCATCATGATAGGGCTTGGAGTTGGTAGAAATGATCAAGTTACGATTCCGATCTAGAGTATGCTACTATTTGCTGATGAAATAAATAACTATTAAGAACGAATGAATCCTTTATTTTCTTTCCTTTTTTTTTTAGTTTTGAGAAAGAAGAAAAGGAACAAGACAAATAGAATGCAATATGATAATATAATAAAAAAAGAAAAAAGAATAAAACGGGAATAATAAGAAAATCTTTCTTTCTTGATACATATGCATATGGAAATTCTTATCATGATTCATTAACTAATGTCTAAATCTTTCTATTTATGAATATAACCAGTATTTTATTGAAGGCTTAAGTTATTGCTGAACAAAAAGAATTTTTGATTCTATTCATTAGAATATTCTTATTATAAGGGATGAGATCCATTCGGAAGTGCTTTTTCTTATTCTAGCAGACAGAATTTTATTGGTCGAATTGAGGACTCTCCAACATCCAGTTTATCTTTACATTGTATTTACCCAGGGTCCAAGGAGAGCAAGAATACTAAACTAGTCCTTACCTTACATTTCTTTGTGGCCATAAAGGAGCCTTATGAAGCTTAGGTTTCATATACGGTTTTGGAATACGGGGGGGGGAGCAGTGATGTTATCATCGACTAGAATTATCTAACAGTTCAAGTACAGTTGATATAATTGAGGCACAGTCCAAATATGGTTTTGGGGGATGGAATCTGTGGCGTCAGCCCATAGGATTTCTAGTTTTTCTAATATCTTCTCTAGCAGAATGTGAAAGATTACCTTTTGATTTACCAGAAGCAGAGGAGGAATTAGTAGCAGGTTATCAAACCGAATATTCAGGTATAAAATACGGATTCTTTTATCTTGCTTCTTACCTAAATCTATTAGTTTCTTCATTATTTGTAACAGTTCTTTATTTAGGTGGGTGGAATTTTTCTATTCCGTACATATCTCTTACTGAACTTTTTGGAATAAATAAAATGTTTAGAGTCTTTGTAATAGCAATTAGTATCTTTATTACATTAGCTAAAGCTTATTTGTTTCTGTTCATTCCTATCACAACAAGATGGACTTTACCTAGGATGAGAATGGATCAATTATTAAATCTTGGATGGAAATTTCTTTTACCTATTTCTCTAGGTAATCTATTATTGACAACTTCTTTTCAACTTGTTTCACTATAAAGTAGAAATAAAAATAAGAAATTAAGAGAAAACAATAATGAATATTCTATATTTCTAACTTATCTCACCCAAGAAACATAAACATCAATCTTATTGATGGATATCTAAAATATGTTACCTATGATTACTGGGTTCATGAATTATGGCAAACAAACAATACGAGCCGCAAGGTACATTGGACAAAGTTTCATAATTACCTTATCCCATACAAATCGTTTACCTGTAACTATTCAATATCCTTATGAAAAATCAATCACATCAGAGCGTTTTCGTGGTCGAATCCACTTTGAATTTGATAAATGTATTGCTTGTGAAGTATGTGTCCGCGTATGTCCAATAGACCTTCCTATTGTTGATTGGAAATTGGAAAAAGATATTAAGAAAAAACAACTGCTTCATTATAGTATTGATTTTGGTGTCTGTATATTTTGCGGTAACTGTGTCGAGTATTGTCCAACAAACTGTTTATCAATGACTGAAGAATATGAACTTTCCACTTATGATCGTCACGAATTGAATTATAATCAAATTTCTTTAGGTCGGTTACCAGTTTCAATAATTGGAGATTATACAATTCAAACAGTTATGGATTCAACAAATCAAATGAAAAAATAAAAACCCCTTCCTTGGTTCAAGAACGATTACCAATTACTAAGCTTTGGTTTAGAATAAATTAGAATAAAGTAGGATTAGCCAAAGAATTTTATTTTATCTATCTAATGATATCCATTTTTTTTTCATTCTTTTTCATTCAATTAGAAAGGTCTCATATAAAAAAATAGTTCCTTTACTGAATCCTTAGTAAGGTCATGAAATATTTTGACTTATTTATTTATCTTTTATTTCAGAATGGATTTACCTGGACCAATACATGATATTCTTGTAGTATTTCTGGGATCAGTTATTATATTAGGAGGTCTGGGAGTAGTATTACTTACCAATCCCATTGATTCTGCCTTTTCATTGGGATTGGTTCTCGTTTGTATATCCTTATTCTATATTTCATTGAATTCCTATTTTGTAGCTGCCGCGCAGTTCCTTATTTATGTGGGAGCCATAAATGTATTAATCATATTTGCTGTGATGTTCATGAACGATTCAGAATATTCCAATGATTCCTATTTGTGGACCATTGGAGATAGAATCACTTCATTGGTTTGTACAAGTATTTTTTTTCATTAATGACTACTATCCCAAATACGTCATGGTACGGAATTTTTCGGACTACAAGATCAAATCAGATTATAGAAAAGGACTTAAGAAGTAACGTTCAACAAATTGGGATTCATTTATCCACAGATTTTTATCTTCCTTTTGAACTCATTTCTATAATTCTTTTAGTTTCTTTGATAGGTGCAATTACTATGGCTCGTCAATAATCTAATATCAATAATCTAGTCTAATAAGAACTTCATTCTTGAAATTTCAAGAATGAAAATGGATTGAATCTCAATCTCAATATACTGTGAATATCTTCTTTTGTTCTGTAATTCTTCTATTCTAGTCAACTGAATCGGTTTAATTTTTGTTCTCATATTGAAATGAATTGAGATAGATGAGGAATTTATCAATGATGTTAGAACATGTACTTTGTCTAAGTGTTTATTTATTTTCTATCGGTATCTATGGACTGATCACAAGCCGAAGCATGGTTAGAGCACTTATGTGTCTTGAGCTTATACTGAATTCGGTGAATATAAATCTCGTCACATTTTCCGATATATTTGATAGTCGACAATTAAAAGGAGAAATTTTTGCAATCTTTGTTATAGCCATTGCAGCTGCTGAAGCAGCTATTGGGCTAGTTATTGTTTCGTCGATCCATCGTAACAGAAAATCAACTCGTATCAATCAATCGAATTTGCTGAATAATTAGTCATAATTCTTCTATTTTCCCATATAAAGAAAAACATAAGACTTTTAAAATATTCTAAAAATATTCTATTGAATTCTATTCATATTATTTTCTTATTTATTTTCTTATATTTTTTCATATAGATTTATGATTTATTTATGATTTAGAGTTACTAACCTATTCTATCACTAACCTAATAACAAATGTATTCATTTGATATATAATATATTATCATATCCTGAATTAGATTTCTATATTCTATGATATATAGTAAAATTAAGTAAAATTAACATGAATTGAATTTGTAAACTCCTATTTTCATATTTAATGGTTATTGAAATGGAAATCAAAGTATCTTGGCCCTTTATCATAGACCTTTATTTTATCATAAACAGATTAAAAAATAGATTAATTCTTAAGATTTTTATAAATCATTGATTCGTCTGGTGTCTACAATAAAAATATATGATTTATTTCATTTTCTTATTTTACCAGATTGAAAATCTTTTGTGTTCAAAATTGGAATTTATAGACCCAATGTCACATTCAGTAAAGATTTATGATACATGTATAGGATGTACCCAATGTGTTCGAGCTTGTCCCACGGATGTATTGGAAATGATACCTTGGGACGGATGTAAAGCTAAGCAAATTGCTTCTGCCCCAAGAACCGAGGATTGTGTAGGTTGTAAAAGATGTGAATCCGCTTGTCCAACGGATTTTTTGAGTGTCCGTGTTTATTTATGGCATGAAACAACTCGCAGCATGGGTCTTTCCTATTGATATTTGACAAAAAACTCCACTTGAATCAGTTGATTCCTCTTTACTGACAAAAGCCCGTGCTCGAGAAAAGAAAATATATTATTCTTCTCCCGAGCACGGGCTTTTCTGGTCTAATTTTATCTTGTCTTTATCACGAGTTATTTTCCTTGGTTAACAATACTTCTTGTTTTGCCCATATTCGCGGGTTCTTCAATTGTCTTTTTCCCTCATAGGGGAAATAAGGTGTATAGGTGGTACACTATATGTATATGTATACTAGAGCTCCTTCTAATGAACTATGTATTTTGTTATCATTTCAAATTGGACGATCCATTAACCCAATTGAAGGAGGATTTGAAATGGATCAATCTTTTTGATTTTCACTGGAGACTGGGAATCGATGGACTTTCCATAGGACCCATTTTACTGACAGGATTTATCACTACTTTAGCTACTTTAGCAGCTTGGCCAGTTACTTGAAATCCGCGATTTTTCTATTTCTTGATGTTAGCAATGTATAGTGGCCAAATAGGATCATTTTCTTCTCGAGACCTTTTACTTTTTTTCATCATGTGGGAATTAGAATTAATTCCTGTTTATTTACTTTTATCCATGAGGGGAGGAAAAAAACGCCTGTACTCGGCTACAAAGTTGATTTTTTGCACTGCCGGAGGTTCCATTTTTCTCTTAATAGGAGTTCTAGGTATAGGTTTATATGGTTCCAATGAACCAACATTAGATTTAGAAAAATTAGCTAATAAATCGTATCCTGCAGCATTATAAATAATACTATATTTTGGTTTTCTTATTGCTTATGCTGTCAAATCGCCGATGATACCCCTACATACATGGTTACCAGATACCCACGGAGAAGCACATTACAGTACATGTATGCTTTTAGCTGGAATCTTATTAAAGATGGGAGCATATGGATTGATTCGGATCAATATGGAATTATTAGCTCACGCTCATTCTAGATTATCTCCCTGGTTGGTGATAGTAGGAACAATACAAATCATTTATGCAGCTTCAACCTCTCTTGGTCAACGCAATTTAAAAAAACGTGTTGCTTATTCTTCCGTATCTCACATGGGTTTCCTAATTATAGGAATTGGTTCTATAACTGGCATGGGACTTAATGGAGCCATTTTACAAATACTTTCTCATGGATTGATTGGTGCTGCACTTTTTTTCTTAGCAGGAACAAGTTGTGATAGAATATGTTTTGTTTATCTCGAAGAGATGGGGGGGATATCTATCCCAATGCCAAAAATCTTTACCATGTTTAGTAGTTTCTCGATGGCTTCTCTTGCATTGCCAGGAATGAGTGGTTTTGTTGCAGAATTCTTAGTCTTTTTTGGAATAATTACCAGCCCAAAATATCTTTTCATGCCAAAAATTTTGATTACTTTTGTAATGGCAATTGGAATGATATTAACTCCTATTTTTTTATTATCTATGTTACGTCAGATTTTCTATGGATACAAGCTATTCAATATTCCAAATTCGAATTTTTTTGATTCTGGACCACGAGAACTATTTGTTTCGATCTGTATCTTTCTACCTGTAATAGGAATTGGTATTTATCCTGATTTCGTTCTCCCGTTATCGGTTGACAAGGTACAAGTTCTATTATCTAATTATTTATTATAGATACTAATTGTTTTTTATATTTCATATTAAATGAAATGAATTTCATTAATTGAAAAGAAAGTCCGAACTAATTCTTTGACTTTCATATTTTAACGATTCTTCGTTGTTACAATGAAAAAAAAAAAAGACACAGAATGAGCGTTAGAATAGAGATACATCTCAAGTTTTTTAGAACCATTTGACACGTAGTGCCTCTATTGAAACGGTTCTCAAAAACTCGCACAAATTTTCATTGTGTATCAGACGATGTTTTTATGTATTCTTCATGTAGTTTATTTTATTCAATTAGATAGTAATTGGAATGAACCATAACTATGGAACCCGATTCCTAATATATTGATCCCAAAATAGCATATCCAAATTAGGAGAAATCCTATAGAAGCTACAAATGCCGAATTTGTACCTTGATCTTGCAATTTTGAATTTTTTCTAGTATGTAAATAAATTGCAAATATGGTCCAAGTAATAAATGCCCAAGTTTCCTTAGGATCCCAATTCCAATACGAACCCCATGCTTCATTAGCCCATACTGCTCCAGAAAGAATGCCTATGGTTAAAAAGGTAAATCCTAAACTAATGACACGATAACTCCAATAATCCAAACGCTGAATTAATTGATATTTGTAAAAATTTTGAAATGAGAGAAAATAAGTCTTTTTTAATACACTTCCTTTTTCGTTCAAATATTCCATATCACCAAAGAAAAACGACTTCCTTAAACTTAAAAAATTATTGTTTTTCAAAAAAGAATCAATTCTTTTTTGAAATGTAATCACTATAAGAGCAACTGATAATAACGATCCGCATAAAAGAGCTGCATAGCTCAAGAGCATCATACTTACATGCATTATTAACCACTGAGATTGTAGAGCAGGTACTAATATTACGGGTTTATGCATTTCAGTTGAAAGACCTGATGTGGCAAAACCTTGGGTAAAAATAACACTTGGTGCAGTTATTGCGCTTAAATCATTTTTATGATTCCCAAGATACGGAATCATATGAATAATGGATAAACTCCATGAAAGGAAGATTAACGATTCGTATAAATTACTTAAAGGAAAATGTCCCGAAGAAATCCAACGAATAACTAAAAACCCTGTTATAGAGAAAAAAGTAGCTATCATCCCTTTTTCTGACGAATTACGTAATCCTTCGATTTCGTAGACTAATAAGTTCATCAAATGAATTAGAATCACAATTGAGATGATCGAAAAAGAAATATGAGTGAATATATGTTCTAAAGTCGCAAATATCATAAAGAAGATTCCCTTGAAAATAATTGAAATCGGGGAGGGGATTAAATAGAATCTCAAATAGAATATTTTCTATATTTTATATTATATTTTATATTCTATTAGATCTATTGTGTCTATATTATTCTATAATATTAATTTATTCTATAATATTAATATTAAAATATTAAGAATTAATAATAATTCTTATTTATGCCTTATGCCGCCACTCGGACTCGAACCGAGATGCTCTAGCACTGCTTCCTAAGAGCAGCGTGTCTACCAATTTCACCATGGCGGCTTACCTTAAATAATAATAAGGAAATTAATGTTGAATTGTCGATATTCAATAGGGTTTAGGAAACAATGAAGAAAGATGCATTTCCATTCATATGGAAATGTTCAATATCAATAATATTTAATTAGCATCTTCATATTCGTAGATTCAGTTTTAAGAATCAATTTTTCCGTACTAGAAACCTAATTCTTGTTTATCCCGAACAATAAGAACTCAAAAGTTTCGTTCTCAGTCGGGGTATAAAATTCATAATTTTTTCTAATGATTTTGAGACCCAACACCTTAGTAGAAAGTAGAATGAAATATTCAAATTCTTCCTTGTCTATCGTAATTGTGCTTTTCAAAATAGAAAAGCACAATTCATAGCAAATAAAACCATCTCATAGAAATATAGAAAGACTATAAAAAAAATACTGTGTACTTTGAATCAAGTAGACAGAAAGATTCTTATTTTTCATATTACCTAGATTCTAACTAATAAGGGGAAGTTAGATACACAATACATTAGTCAAATTTCATTCTTTGTCTTCCAATTCCAAAATGGAAATTTGGAAGTTCTTTGAAACATGTCAATTAAGATTTTTCCAACACAAAAAAACTTTTTGACTTTCCGGTGGAAATAGATTGAGCTAAAGAAAAAGCTTTGACTGCCTCTAAAGATCCTTTTTTTTTCCAAATCTTTCTACGAATATGCTTTTTTGACATAGAAGTACGTTTTTTTGGAACTGCCATTCAAAAGGTAGGTGACTCCTTTTTCTCGTTGTATGTGAAAGACATATATTGTTCAAAATCCATTTCTTTTTCTTAGTTATTATTCTAAACTAAAATAAATAAACCTAAAATAAATAAAATAAACTAAACTAAATAATAAAAAATAAACCTAAATAAAAATAAAAAATAAAATAAACTAAAATAAATAAAAAAATAAACTAAGTAAACTAAATAAACCTAAACCTACCGGTTTACTTAATTTTAAAAAAAATCAAAAAAAAAAAAAAAAAAAAAAAAAAAAAAAAAAAAAAAAAAAAAAAAAAAAAAAAAAACAAAAAAAAATAAAAAAAAAAAAAAATAAAAAAAAAATAATATAAATCAGAACTATGAAAGTAAGAAGTCGGAAATCTTGGTATCCAAAGGTTCCTAAGAGACACTCCATTTTGGCTACTAAGGTTGAAGAAAGGATTCTAAAACAGACTCTGACCCTAATTCTTTGATCATATTCTTTGATCTTTGACCAACCAATTGCAACTTTGATGTCAAAGATTTCAGAAAACTGTTCCTCTTTTTTTCTTTGTTCTTTTCGATCAGAATTGGTGAATCGGAAAGAAAAAAGAACAATTTGTTTTCTTATGGAATATACATCTCAATATGCATGGACAAAGAGATAATAATTGGAGAATCAGAAATAATTATAAGAAAAAAGAATAATTTCTTTTCGATCAGAATTGGTGAATCGGAAAGAAAAAAGAACAATTTGTTTTCTTATGGAATATACATCTCAATATGCATGGACAAGACCCCTCTTCCGACAGCAACAAAAGATCTTCGTCGTATGTGGGCTTTCCTAAGTGTTTGACTACTCAGTCTAGCTATGTGGTTTTCGGCCAATCTGTCTATTCAGCAAAGAAATGGAAGTTTGACCTATCAATATCTATGGTCTTGGACCATCAAGAATGATTTTTTTTCTTAGAGTTCCTTGATCGATCCACTGACTTCTATTATGTCAATACTAATTACTACTGTTGGAATCATGGTTTTTCTTTCTAGTGACAATTCTATGTCTCACGACCAATTGATATTTTTTGCTCTTTTTCCAATGCTTCAATGTTGGGATTAGTTACTAGTTCCAATTTGATACAAATTTCTCTTTTTTGGGAACTAGTGGGAATGTGTTCGTCTTTGGTTCACACGACCCGTTGCAGCAAGTGCTTGTCAAAAAGCTTTTGTAACTCAGAGTCTATTCGATTTTGGTTTCTTATTAGGAACCTTAGGATTTTATTGGATAACTGGTAGTTTCGAATTTCGGGATTTGTTCCAAATAGTGAATACCTTGATCCATAATAATGGGGTTAATTCTTTATTTGTTACTTTATGTGCCTTTTTCTTCTTTGTCGGTGCAGTTGCTAAATCCGCACAATTCCCCCTTCACGTATGGTTACCTGATGCCATGGAAGGCCCCACTCCTCTTTCGGCTCTTATACACGCTGCTACTATGAGCAGGAATTTGTCTTGTAGCTCGGCTTCTTCCTCTTTTCATAGTTCTACCTGACATAATGAATCTCATTTGTTTAGTAGGTCTAAGAACAGTACTTTTAGGAGCTACTTTAGCTCTTGCCCAATTCAAAGAAGTTTAGCTTATTCTACAATGTCTCAATTGGGTTAGATTATGTTAGCTCTAGGTATAGGTTCTTATCGAGCTGCTTTCTTTCATTTGATCACCCATGCCTATTCTAAAGCTTTCTTGTCCATTCTTCATTCAATTGAACCTATTGTTGGATATTCACCAGAGAAAAGTCAGAATATGGTTCTTATGGGAGGTTTCACAACACGACTTTTTTTTTAGGTACACTTTCTCTTTGTGGTATTCTTGGTCTACTTTATGAGATTCCGCCTCTTGCTTGTTTTTGGTCCAAAGATGAAATTCTTCACGATAGTTGGTTGTACTCACCAATTTTCGCACTAATAGCTTGGTTCACAACAGGATTAACCGCATTTTATATGTTTAGGATGTACTTACTTACCTTTGATGGGTATTTGCGCATTCATTTTCAAGATTCTAGTAGTCTTAGTAGTACAAAAAATAGCTCGTTTTATTCAAGTGGGGAAAAGGGACACTTCATAAAGTCCATAGGAATTTCTTTTTTTCAAAAATGAAGAAGATGTTTTTTTTTCAAAAAGATCTATCTCAAATTGACAAGAATGTAAGAAGTCAGATACGAGACTTTAGTACTGACTTTAGAAATAGGTACACTTATATGTATCCTCACGAATCGAGCAAGACTATGTTATTTCCTCTCCATTTAATAGTACTATTCATTTTGTTCATTGGATCAATAGGAATCTCATTTAATGGAGGAGTAAGAGATTTGGATCTATTATCGAAATGGTGGATCTCTTTGGTTCACTCTATCGACATCATCAAAAATGGAATTCTTGGTATGGATTTTTGTCAAATGCTTTTTTTCAGTCAGTATAGCTCTTTTCGGACTATTGATAGCATCTCTTTTTTATGGATCTATTTCTTTTTCCAAATTTGGGCTGAATGAATTTCTTTTTCAAAAGAGGTCCTAAAGGAGACAAAAGAAAAGGTGCACCCTACAATTGGTCATATAATCATGGTTATATAGATATCTTTTATACTGGTATTTTTACCATGAGTATAAGAGGGTTAGCCGAGCTAATTCAATTTTTTGATAAATATATAATTGATGGAATTCTAAATGGAATTGGTGTTGCAAGTTTCTTTATGGGCGAAGGAATAAAATATATAGGAGGTGGACGAATCTCATCTTATTTATTCTTGTATCGTTTATAATTGAAAAAAAAATTGACAAAAGTTGTTTCAATTTTTTTATTCATTCTTTTCTTTTTCTCTTCTTTCAGTCTTCCCAATTCCCAATTCTCTTGATGGGTCTCCAGATCAGAATCTTCGTAAACTGGGCTATCTTGATAG